GCTAACGTAACTTAATTAAAGTATAACACTGAAGATGTTAAGATGGGCCCTAGAAAGCTCCGTAAGCATAAAGGCTTGGTCCTGACTTTACTATCAACTATAGCAGTATTTACACATGCAAGTATCCGCACCCCTGTGAGAATGCCCCTAGTCTCCTCTAAAGGAAATAAGGAGCCGGTATCAGGCACACCTATCGTAGCCCATGACACCTTGCTTAGCCACACCCCCAAGGGAATTCAGCAGTGATAAATATTAAGCCATAAGCGAAAGCTTGACTTAGTTAAAGCTAATTTAGAGCCGGTCAAAACTCGTGCCAGCCACCGCGGTTAGACGAAAGGCTCAAGCTGATAGTTTTCGGCGTAAAGAGTGGTTAGGAATTTAGAAAACTAAAGCTGAAATTTCTCATGGCTGTTATACGCATCCGAGAACATGAAACACACATACGAAAGTAGCTTTAAATAATCTGACCCCACGAAAGCTGTGGAACAAACTGGGATTAGATACCCCACTATGCACAGCCGTAAACTTAGATAAGATTTTACAATATTATCCGCCTGGGTACTACGAGCATTAGCTTAAAACCCAAAGGACTTGGCGGTGCTTTAGATCCACCTAGAGGAGCCTGTTCTAGAACCGATAATCCCCGTTAAACCTCACCCCCTCTGGTTATTTTCCGCCTATATACCGCCGTCGTCAGCCCACCCTGTGAAGGAACTACAGTGAGCTTAATTGGCATAGCCCAAAACGCCAGGTCGAGGTGTAGCATATGAGGGGGGAAGAAATGGGCTACATTTCCTATCTTAGGATACTACGAATTGCCCTATGAAATAAGAGCATGAAGGAGGATTTAGTAGTAAGTGAAAAAAAGAGTGTTTCACTGAATCCGGCCCTGAAGCGCGCACACACCGCCCGTCACTCTCCCCAAGCTTACATATTAATATTTATAATAAACTTAAAAAGCAAAGGGGAGACAAGTCGTAACATGGTAAGTGTACCGGAAGGTGCACTTGGAAAAACCAGAACGTAGCTAAAATAGTAAAGTATCTCCTTTACACTGAGAAGTCACCCGTGCAAATCTGGTCGTTCTGAAGCCCAACAGCTCGCCCCCACAGCTAAATACAACAATAAATTTCAATAACCCCTAATTTTCTAATTTTTTTAACCAAATCATTTTTCCCCCTCAGTATGTGCGACAGAACAGGAATACGTGAGCGCTATAGAGAAAGTACCGCAAGGGAATGCTGAAAGAGAAATGAAATAACCCAGTTAAGCTAAGAAAAGCAGAGACCCCCCCTCGTACCTTTTGCATCATGATTTAGCAAGTTTAACCGAGCATAAAGTTTTTTAGTTCGACATCCCGAAACTAATCGAGCTACTCCAAGACAGCCTAATAGTAGGGCACACCCGTCTCTGTGGCAAAAGAGTGGGAAGAGCTTTGAGTAGAGGTGATAAACCTACCGAGTTTAGTTATAGCTGGTTGCCTGCAAAATAAATAGAAGTTTAGCCTCTAGCTTTCTTACGTCAAACAAAAGTCCACTTTAATTTCAGACTACGAGAATATATAGAGAGTTAGTCAAAAGGGGGACAGCCCTTTTGAATAAAGAAACAACTTTTTTGAGTGGATAATAATTATATACTTACAAGGTAAATGTTTAGGTGGGCCTAAAAGCAGCCACCCTTCAAGATAGCGTTAAAGCTCAAGCATATAACAAACTAAATATACCAATAATTAATTATAATCCCCCAAAATTTATCAAGCTATTCTATCCCCCGATAGAAGAAATTATGCTAATATGAGTAATTAGAGAATATTTCTCTCCTCGCATAAGTGTAAATCGGAGCGGATGACCCACCGAATATTAATGGCCCCCACTCAAGAGGGGAAAAGAACTGATATAGACAACAAGGAATGCCTCTTAATTTTCACCATTAAACCTACACTGGAATGCCTGCCCGGAAAGACTAAAAAGAGAAGAAGGAACTCGGCAAACACTAAATAAGCCTCGCCTGTTTACCAAAAACATCGCCTCTTGCAATTTAAACATAAGAGGTCCTGCCTGCCCTGTGATATTGTTTAACGGCCGCGGTATCTTGACCGTGCAAAGGTAGCGCAATCACTTGTCTTTTAAATGAAGACCTGTATGAATGGCTAAACGAGGGCTTAACTGTCTCCTTCTCTTGGTCCATGAAATTGATTTCTCCGTGCAGAAGCGGAGATATCTACATAAGACGAGAAGACCCTATGGAGCTTTAAACACAAAGACACTTCATGTTAAAAATACTAGACTAATACTTTAAACCAATTGAATCTTTGTCTTAATGTTTTTGGTTGGGGCGACCACGGGGAAATAGATAACCCCCACGCGGAATAAAAATATATTTTAAAACCAAGAGCCACCACTCTAAGTAACAGAATATCTGACCTAAAATGATCCGGCAGAGCCGATCAACGAACCGAGTTACCCTAGGGATAACAGCGCAATCCCCTTTTAGAGTCCATATCGACAAGGGGGTTTACGACCTCGATGTTGGATCAGGACATCCTAATGGTGCAGCCGCTATTTAGGGTTCGTTTGTTCAACGATTAAAGTCCTACGTGATCTGAGTTCAGACCGGAGTAATCCAGGTCAGTTTCTATCTATGAAGTGCTTTCTTCCAGTACGAAAGGACCGAAGAAAAGGGGCCAATTCTTATAATACGCCTCACTTTTATCTAATGAAATCAACTAAAATGGATAATTAAGCATGTATGTGGGCTATAGATAATAGCTTGTTAGGGTGGCAGAGCCCGGATATTGCAAAAGGTCTAAGCCCTTTCTATAGAGGTTCAAATCCTCTCCTTAACTATGTCCCCTAACCTCCTATTTATTATTAACCCTCTTATTTTAATTGTTTTTGTTTTACTGGCGGTAGCACTCCTAACACTAGTTGAACGCAAAGTATTAGGCTATATACAATTACGAAAAGGTCCTAATGTGGTTGGTCCTTATGGTACCCTCCAACCACTTGCTGACGGACTAAAACTTCTCATTAAAGAACCTATTTCACCATCTACTTCTTCCCTCCCCCTCTTCATTTTTGCCCCCCTCTTAGCTTTCACTCTCGCTCTTACTTTATGAACACCTATACCTCTTCCTTTTCCCATCGCCGATATAAATTTAAGTATTTTATTCATTTTAGCCTTATCCAGCTTGGCAGTATACTCTATTTTAGGTTCAGGCTGAGCCTCTAATTCAAAATATGCTCTAATTGGGGCTCTACGAGCCATTGCCCAGACTATTTCTTATGAAGTGAGCCTAGGCCTTATTCTTCTTTGTGCTATTATTTTTAGTGGTGACTTCACATTGCAAACTTTTAGCACAACACAAGAATTCGTCTGAATAATTGTGCCCGCCTGACCCTTAGCCTTAATATGATATGTTTCAACACTAGCCGAAACAAACCGTGCCCCTTTTGATCTAACAGAAGGTGAGTCCGAACTTGTTTCTGGTTTTAATGTAGAATATGCCGGAGGACCTTTCGCGTTATTTTTCCTTGCAGAATATGCTAATATTCTTCTGATAAATGCCCTGTCTGCTATCCTATTCCTAGGCTCTTCCTTAAACCACACTTTTCCTGAAATAACATCAACTACCTTAATAATTAAAGCCACTATGCTTTCCGTTTTATTTCTTTGAGTACGAGCATCTTACCCGCGATTTCGATACGACCAACTTATGCATCTGATTTGAAAAAACTTTCTTCCTATTACCCTAGCTTTAGTTATTTGACACTTATCTCTTCCAATTACTTTTTCAGGATTGCCTCCACAATTATAGGTTACCGGAGCCGTGCCTGAACTAAAGGGTCACTTTGATAGAGTGAATAATGAAGGTTAAAACCCCTCCGCCTCCTTAGAAAAAAGGGATTTGAACCCTCCCCTAAGAGATCAAAACTCTATGTGCTTCCACTACACCATTTTCTAGTAAAGTCAGCTAAATAAGCTCTTGGGCCCATACCCCAAATATGTTGGTTAAAATCCTTCCTTTACTAATGAAACCGCACGTTCAAACCATAATGATAATTGGACTTGGCCTCGGAACGACCTTTACGTTTAGCAGCTCTCACTGATTTCTCGCCTGGGTAGGTTTGGAAATTAATACTCTTGCAATCCTTCCCATAATAACCCAATCTTTCCATCCCCGCGCCATTGAAGCTGCTATTAAGTACTTTTTAATTCAAACCACTGCAGCTGCAATAATCCTCTTTGCCAGTGTTACTAATGCCTGAATTACCGGACAATGAAGTCTAGAGCTTATGCACCACCCTTTCCCCTCAACTTTAATAATTATAGCATTAGCCTTAAAAATGGGTCTTGCCCCTCTACATGCTTGAATACCAGAAGTTCTTCAAGGGCTTGACTACAATACAGGCTTAATTATAGCCACATGACAAAAAATAGCCCCCTTCTGTCTCCTAGTACAAATAAACCCTTCAAATACAAATATTCTTTTAGTGTTCGGCTTGGCCTCCGCCTTCCTAGGAGGCTGGGGAGGACTAAATCAAGTCCAATTACGAAAAGTTTTAGCTTACTCTTCAATTGCACACATTGGTTGAATAATACTGGTGATCCATTTTACTCCCTCATTGGCTTTTCTAGCACTCATCTTGTATTATATTATAACTTTCTCTTTATTTGCTCAATTTAAAATTAGCAACCTATTTAATATTAATTCTCTCGCAATATCATGATCTAAATATCCCATCACTTCTTACTTAATACCCTTTATTCTGCTCTCTCTCGGAGGACTTCCACCATTTACCGGCTTTATGCCTAAATGACTTATTGTTCAAGAACTAACTAAACAAGACTTAGTGCCTTTGGCCATTTTAGCTGTAATTTCAGCACTTTTAAGCTTATATTTTTATTTACGCATTACCCTCACTATAATCATAACTATATCACCCCACAATTCTTATAGCCTCCTCCCCTGACGGCACCCGGCATATCAACTTGCCTACCCCTTAGCAATCACCTTCGTACTAACGATCCTCCTCCTACCCATAACTCCAACCCTACTTTTACTAATCATCTTCTAGAGGTTTAGGATAGCATTAAGACCAAGAGCCTTCAAAGCCCCAAGCGGGAGTGAAAATCTCCCAACCTCTGCCTAAAACTTACGGGACATTAACCCACATCTTCTGCATGCAAAGCAGACACTTTAATTAAGCTAAAGCCTTTCTAGATAGGCAGGCCTCGATCCTACAAATTCTTAGTTAACAGCTAAACGCCCAAACCAGCGAGCATCTATCTACCTTTCCCCCGCCTAGCGGGGCAAATAGGCGGGGGAAAGCCCCGGCAGGTTGCACCCTGCTTTTCTAGATTTGCAATCTGGCGTGAAACACTTCAGAGCTTTGATAAGAAGAGGACTTAAACCTCTGTTTGTGGAACTACAAGCCACCGCTTAATTCTCAGCCATCTTACCTGTGGTAATTACACGTTGATTCTTCTCAACCAATCACAAAGATATCGGCACCCTTTATTTAGTATTTGGTGCTTGGGCCGGTATAGTCGGAACAGCCCTTAGTCTACTCATTCGAGCTGAACTAAGCCAACCAGGATCCCTACTAGGAGATGATCAAATCTATAACGTAATTGTTACAGCACACGCCTTTGTAATAATCTTTTTTATAGTAATGCCTATTATAATTGGAGGTTTTGGTAATTGATTAATCCCACTTATGATTGGTGCTCCAGATATGGCTTTCCCTCGAATAAACAATATAAGTTTCTGACTACTCCCACCCTCATTTCTCCTTCTGCTAGCCTCTTCTGGTGTTGAAGCCGGAGCAGGAACAGGTTGAACTGTTTATCCTCCTTTGGCAGGAAACCTTGCTCATGCGGGGGCCTCCGTGGATTTAACCATTTTTTCCCTACACTTAGCAGGCATTTCATCAATTTTAGGGGCTATTAATTTTATTACTACTATTATTAATATAAAACCCCCGGCCATTTCCCAGTATCAGACTCCTTTATTCGTCTGAGCCGTATTAATTACTGCTGTATTACTTCTTCTCTCCCTTCCCGTCCTTGCCGCTGGAATTACAATATTACTAACCGATCGTAATCTAAATACCACTTTCTTCGACCCCGCAGGTGGAGGGGACCCTATTCTTTACCAACACCTTTTTTGATTTTTTGGTCATCCGGAAGTTTACATTTTAATTTTACCTGGTTTCGGCATAATTTCCCATATTGTAGCTTACTATTCAGGCAAAAAAGAGCCATTCGGTTATATGGGTATAGTATGAGCGATAATAGCAATTGGTCTTCTTGGTTTTATTGTGTGAGCCCACCATATATTTACAGTTGGAATGGATGTAGATACTCGAGCTTATTTTACATCTGCTACTATAATTATTGCTATCCCCACGGGAGTAAAAGTGTTTAGCTGATTAGCAACACTTCATGGGGGTAATATTAAATGAGAAACACCTCTTCTTTGAGCATTAGGTTTTATTTTCTTATTTACAGTAGGTGGTCTTACAGGCATTGTACTAGCCAACTCCTCCCTAGATATTGTCCTCCACGACACCTATTACGTAGTTGCCCACTTCCATTATGTATTATCAATAGGAGCGGTGTTTGCAATTATTGCTGCATTTGTACACTGATTTCCCCTATTCTCAGGCTACACCCTTCATAATACTTGAACAAAAATTCACTTCGGTATTATATTTATTGGTGTAAATTTAACCTTCTTCCCTCAACATTTCCTAGGTCTAGCCGGAATACCTCGACGATATTCTGATTATCCAGATGCATATACTCTTTGAAATACAGTGTCCTCTATTGGATCCTTAATATCCCTAGTAGCTGTAATTATATTTTTATTTATTATTTGAGAAGCATTTGCAGCCAAACGTGAAGTACTCTCAGTAGAAATAGCAGAAACTAACGTGGAATGACTTCATGGCTGCCCCCCTCCTTATCACACATTTGAGGAACCTGCTTTTGTTCAAATTCAAAACTAATTTAGAACCTCGAGAAAGGAAGGAATTGAACCCCCATAATTTGGTTTCAAGCCAATTGCATAACCACTCTGCCACTTTCTTTATAAGACGCTAGTAAAATAATTACATTACTTTGTCAAGGTAAAATTGTGGGTTAAAAACCCACGTGTCTTAAATGTAATGGCTCATCCCTCGCAATTAGGGTTCCAAGATGCAGCTTCACCTGTAATAGAAGAACTCCTTCATTTTCATGATCACACTCTTATAATTGTCTTTTTAATTAGCACCCTTGTTCTTTATATTATTGTAGCTATAGTTACAACTAAGCTTACAAATAAATTTATTCTTGATTCACAAGAAATCGAAATTATTTGAACATTATTACCCGCAATAATTCTAATTCTTATTGCCCTTCCTTCATTACGTATTCTTTACTTAATGGATGAAATTAACGACCCCCACCTTACCATTAAAGCCATAGGCCATCAATGATACTGAAGTTATGAATATACAGATTATGAAGACCTTGAGTTTGATTCTTATATAGTATCAACTCAAGATCTAAATCCCGGTCAATTCCGACTATTAGAAACCGATCATCGAATAGTAATTCCTGTTAATTCCCCTATTCGAGTTCTTGTTTCTGCAGATGATGTTTTGCACTCCTGAGCTGTACCAAGCCTTGGTATTAAAATAGATGCAGTCCCAGGACGCCTAAACCAAACAGCCTTTATTTCCTCTCGGCCTGGAGTCTTCTATGGCCAATGCTCAGAAATTTGCGGAGCAAACCACAGCTTTATACCAATTGTTGTTGAGGCAGTACCATTAAAACATTTCGAAGACTGAACCTCATTAATATTACAAGACGCATCGTTAAGAAGCTAAATAGGGAACAGCATTAGCCTTTTAAGCTAAAAATTGGTGGCACCCAACCACCCTTAACGACATGCCCCAGCTCACAACAGGACCATGACTTAAAATTTTTGTAATTACTTGATTAGTTCTATTAACTATTATCCCACTTCAACTTATTACCTTAACTTTAACATATGATCCTCAAATGCAGACTGACATAGATTTCTTAGTTCAGGTCTGGTTTTGGGATTGACTGTAACATTGTTTGATCAATTCATAAGTCCTGAATTATTTAAGGTACCTCTAATCGCCGTTGCATTAGTTATTCCTTGAATTTTACATTATGTGAATACTACACAATTTGCCTCAGAACGATTTCTCAATATTAAAAAAGTATCAGTATCTGCGCTTACTAAACACATCTTTCAACCACTGGGCCCCTTAGGACACAAATGAGCTCTTTTATTTATTTCATTATTTCTATTTTTAATTACACTAAATGTATTAGGCCTCTTACCCTATACATTTACTCCTACTACTCAACTTTCTTTAACTTTTGCACTAGCCCTCCCCCTTTGATTAGCTACTGTACTCATTGGTTTCCGTCTTGACCCTACACAAGCTCTTGGACATATACTACCCCAAGGTACCCCCTCACTACTCATTCCTGTCCTTATTATTATCGAAACTATTAGCGTAATAATTCGCCCCCTTGCATTAGCTGTACGACTTATAGCAAATTTAACTGCAGGCCACCTACTTATTCATTTAATCTCCACTGGAGTATTCTTATTAACCTCTATAATACCAATAGTAGTTGTATTTGCTTCTGCTCTCCTAGCATTACTTACACTTTTAGAAATTGCAGTCGCCGTAATTCAAGCTTATGTCTTCGTACTTTTATTAAGTCTCTACCTTCTAGAGAACGTTTAATGACCCATCAAGCACATGCTTACCACATAGTAGACCCAAGCCCATGACCCCTTACTGGGGCAGTTGCCGCCCTTTTAATGACATCTGGTTTAGCAATCTGAATACATTACCACTCTACCACTCTTATAACCCTTGGCTTAATTTTACTTCTATTGACTATATACCAATGATGACGAGATATTATTCGAGAAGGTACATTTCAAGGACATCATACCCCCCCTGTACAAAAAGGACTTCGATATGGTATAATTTTATTTATTACCTCAGAAGTCTTCTTTTTTCTAGGCTTCTTCTGAGCATTTTACCACTCAAGCCTCGCCCCTACTCCAGAATTAGGGGGATGCTGACCCCCTTCTGGTATCACTACTTTAGACCCTTTCGAAGTACCCCTATTAAATACAGCAGTTCTTCTGGCTTCAGGAGTAACAGTTACATGAGCCCATCATAGTATTATAGAAGGTCACCGTAAGCAGGCCATTCAATCCCTTACGATTACTATTATACTTGGTTTCTACTTTACTATTTTACAAGCATTAGAATATTATGAAGCCCCCTTTACAATCGCTGATGGAGTTTATGGCTCAACCTTCTTTGTTGCAACAGGCTTTCATGGCCTTCATGTAATCATTGGATCTTCTTTCCTGGCTATCTGTCTCTTACGTCAAGTTCAACATCACTTTACATCCCAACATCATTTTGGATTCGAAGCTGCCGCCTGATACTGACACTTCGTTGATGTTGTATGATTATTTTTATATATCTCAATTTACTGATGAGGCTCATATCTTTCTAGTATTAATATTAGTATAAGTGACTTCCAATCACATAGTCTTGGTTTAAATCCAAGGAAAGATAATAAACATAATTATTATTACAATTTCCATTGCCTCACTTCTCTCTATTGTACTAATCCTAATGGCCTTTTGGCTCCCACAAATAATACCTAATTATGAGAAACTCTCCCCTTATGAATGCGGTTTTGATCCCCTTGGCTCGGCACGGCTTCCCTTCTCCTTACGATTCTTCCTAGTAGCCATCTTATTCCTTCTATTTGATCTAGAAATTGCTCTTCTTTTACCCCTCCCTTGAGGAAATCAACTTACATCCCCCCTAACTACTTTCAGCTGAGCATCCCTGGTACTAGCCTTACTGACCCTAGGATTAATTTATGAATGAGTTCAAGGAGGTTTAGAATGAGCAGAATAAGCTTTTAGTTTAAAAAAAACATTTGATTTCGGCTCAAAAAACTACGGTTAAAATCCATAATGGCTTTATGACCCCTATTCATTTTGCTTTCTCCTCAACCTTTATACTAGGCCTCGCAGGCCTGGCCTTCCACCGAACACACCTCCTTTCCGCCCTCCTTTGCCTAGAAGGTATAATATTAACTCTATTTATTGCATTATCCCTTTGAACATTAGAATTTAATTCTACTAATTTCGCATTATCTCCTATAATTCTTTTAACCTTCTCAGCCTGCGAAGCAGCTGCAGGTTTAGCCTTACTTGTAGCCACAGCACGAACCCACGGAACAGACCGCCTTCAAAGTCTAAATCTCCTACAATGTTAAAGATCCTTATACCCTCAATTTTTCTGCTTGCCACAACATGAATAGCCCCTAAAAAACAACTTTGATCTATAACTTTAATATATAGCCTTTTAATCGCAACTATAAGTCTTACTTGACTTGCAATACCCACTAATAACAGCTGATTTAATATTAATAATTATTTAGCCTCTGATCCCCTCTCAACACCCTTACTTGTTCTTACTTGCTGATTATTGCCCTTGATAATTCTGGCTAGCCAAAATCATTTGGCTACTGAACCTATCGGCCGACAACGCACTTATATTTCCCTTTTAATTTCGCTACAAATCTTCCTTATTTTAGCATTTAGCGCCACAGAAATAATTATGTTTTATATTATATTTGAAGCTACCCTAATTCCCACTCTAATTGTAATTACTCGTTGAGGTAATCAAATAGAACGCCTCAACGCCGGAACCTATTTTTTATTTTATACTTTGGCAGGCTCCTTACCACTTTTAGTTGCCCTCCTTGTTACCCAAAATTCAATTGGTTCCTTATCCTTACTATACCTACCTAATGTATCCTTAACATATTTATCTTCATACGCAAGTAAAATATGATGAATGGCTTGCTTACTAGCCTTCCTTGTAAAAGTACCTCTATATGGGGTCCATCTTTGATTGCCAAAAGCTCATGTAGAAGCCCCTATTGCGGGCTCAATAATTCTTGCTGCCATCCTACTTAAACTAGGGGGTTACGGCATAATACGAATTATAATTATTCTAGACCCTTTAACAAAGGAACTTAGTTATCCTTTTATTATTTTAGCCCTTTGAGGTTTAATTATAGCCGGGTCTATTTGTCTCCGACAAACAGACTTAAAATCACTGATCGCTTATTCATCTGTTAGCCACATGGGTTTAGTAACAGCTGGCATTATAACCCAAGCACCCTGAGGCTTTACAGGAGCTCTTATTCTCATAATTGCCCATGGCCTCACATCCTCAGCATTATTTTGTTTAGCCAACACCAATTATGAACGAACCCATAGTCGGACTATATTACTTGCTCGAGGTTTACAAATAATTCTACCATTAATAACAACTTGATGATTTATTGCTAGTCTAGCTAATTTAGCTCTCCCCCCTCTTCCTAATCTTATAGGTGAACTAATAATTATTACTTCACTTTTTAACTGATCCATCTTTACACTCCTTCTAACTGGTCTCGGTACTTTAATTACTGCAGGTTATTCATTATATATATTCCTTTTAACTCAACGGGGTCCCCTTCCAAATCACCTTTTACCCTTAGAACCTTCACATACTCGAGAACACCTTCTCATCACTCTCCACCTTCTCCCATTAATTCTACTTATCTCTAAGCCCGAATTAATCTGAGGTTGAATAGCTTGTAAGTATAGTTTAATTAAAACATTAGATTGTGATTCTAAAAAAAGAGGTTAAAATCCTCTTATTCACCGAGGGAGGCTCGAAAGCAACGATGACTGCTAATCTTCGCTACCTTGGTTAAACCCCAAGGCTCACTCAGCCAACCGCTCCTAAAGGATATTAGCTAATCCATTGGTCTTAGGAACCAAAAACTCTTGGTGCAACTCCAAGTAGAAGCTATGCTTATAATCCCTATAATTATATCTTCAACCCTAATTATTATTCTATTCATTCTCCTATATCCTATCCTTACTTCCCTTTCACCTACCCCTATAAAACCAAACTGAGCATTAATAAGTGTTAAAACTGCCGTCAAACTAGCCTTCTTACTTAGCTTATTGCCATTATTCTTGTTCCTTGATCAAGGTACAGAATCGATTATTACTACTTGAACCTGAATAAACACCCTTGCTTTTGATGTTTCCATTAGCTTCAAGTTTGATTTATATTCCTGTGTATTTATACCAATTGCTCTCTACGTCACATGATCAATTTTAGAATTTGCATCCTGATACATGCACTCAGATCCCCACATAAATCGATTTTTTAAATATCTTTTAATTTTCCTTATCGCTATAATTATCTTGGTAACCGCAAACAATATATTCCAATTATTTATTGGCTGAGAAGGTGTAGGTATTTTATCTTTTCTTCTTATCGGTTGATGATATGGCCGAGCCGATGCAAACACAGCAGCTCTTCAAGCAGTACTATATAACCGTGTAGGAGATATCGGGTTAATTTTAACCATGGCATGAATAGCTACCAAACTTCACTCATGAGAAATTCAACAAATCTTCACATTATCCAATAATTTTGATATAACTCTTCCCCTTTTAGGTCTAATTCTCGCCGCCACTGGTAAATCTGCACAATTCGGTCTCCACCCATGGCTGCCCTCAGCTATGGAGGGCCCTACACCGGTCTCTGCCCTACTGCATTCTAGTACTATAGTAGTTGCGGGAATCTTCCTGCTCATTCGACTTAGCCCTATTATAGAAAATAATTCAACTGCTCTTACGATTTGTCTCTGCCTAGGGGCTTTAACCACCCTTTTTACTGCAACCTGTGCCCTTACTCAGAATGATATTAAAAAAATTATCGCTTTCTCTACTTCCAGCCAGCTCGGTTTAATAATAGTAACCATTGGACTTAATCAACCACAATTAGCCTTCCTACATATTTGCACCCACGCCTTCTTCAAAGCTATACTTTTTCTATGCTCAGGATCTATCATTCATAGCCTAAATGATGAACAAGATATTCGTAAAATAGGAGGTATACATCATTTAATACCATTCACCTCCTCCTGCCTGATCATTGGTTCTTTAGCCTTAACCGGTACCCCCTTCTTAGCAGGTTTCTTCTCTAAAGATGCTATTATTGAAGCACTCAACACATCATACCTCAACGCCTGAGCCCTTATTCTGACTATTGTCGCCACTTCTTTTACTGCCATTTATAGTTTGCGAGTAATTTACTTTGTCTTAATACACCACCCCCGCTTTAATGTACTTCCCCCTATTAACGAAAATAATACAGCAGTTATTAACCCTATTAAACGCTTAGCTTGAGGAAGCCTATTTGCAGGCCTAATTATTACTACCAACATAAACCCACTTATTAACCCTGTAATAACCATACACCCTTTATTAAAACTTGCAGCCCTTATAGTTACTATACTAGGTTTATTTACAGCAATAGAACTTGCCTCATTGACATCTAAACAGTATAAAGTTTTTCCTAAACAAACCCCCTATTTCTTTTCTAATATATTAGGTTTTTACCCTAGTGTAATTCACCATGATTTTCCTAAGCTTAATTTATACCTTGGACAAGCCATTGCAACTCAAATAATTGATCAGACCTGATTAGAAAAAGTAGGACCAAAAACCATTTACTCTACAACCATCCCTCTAGCATCAACTGTAAGCAACATTCAGCGTGGTTTAATTAAGGTTTATCTTTCTATCTTCTTCTTTACATCAATTCTAGCTTTAATCTTACTACTAATCTAAACCGCCCGAAGCGCCCCACGACTTATTCCCCGAGTAATATCTAAAACAATAAGTAGCGTTAATAATAAAACCCACGCCCCTAAAGTTAATAAGAAACCTCCTGAAGAAAATAATATTGCAACCCCTCCTACATCCCCCCGCACCATTGAAAATTCCCCAAACTCTTCACATGCAACTCAACTTTCTATATATCAATCATTACCAATTAGTAACCATGCACCTATTACACCTAGTAAATAACCCACAACAAGCCCCAAAACAGGTCAACTGCCTCATCCTTCTGGATAAGGTTCAGCTGCTAAAGCAGCTGAGTATGCAAATACCACTAGTATTCCACCTAAATAAATAAGGAATAAAATTAATGATAAAAAACCTCCCCCATGCCCAACTAATATACCACAACCAATTCCCGCCACAACAACTAAACCTAATGCTGCAAAATAAGGAGAGGGGTTTGAAGCTACTGCTGCCAAACCCAACACAAGACTAAATATTAAAAAATATATTATGTAAATCATAATTCTCACCAGGATTTTAACCAGGACTAATGGATTGAAAAACCACCGTTGTATTCAACTACGAGAACCTAATGGCAAATCTTCGAAAAAATCACCCCCTTATGAAAATTGCAAACGACGCCCTAGTAGATCTACCAACCCCTATAAATATTTCTGTCTGATGAAACTTTGGGTCAATATTAGGATTATGTCTTGTATCCCAGATTTTAACCGGATTATTTCTAGCTATACATTACACCTCTGATATTTCCACAGCATTTTCATCCGTTACCCATATTTGCCGTGACATCAATTATGGTTGATTAATTCGATATATGCATGCTAACGGAGCCTCTTTATTTTTTATTTGCATTTATCTTCATATCGGACGAGGGTTATACTATGGATCATACCTTTACAAAATAACATGAAATGTAGGAGTTGTTCTTCTACTTCTCCTTATAATAACTGCTTTCGTAGGATATGTCCTCCCTTGAGGACAAATATCTTTTTGAGGGGCCACTGTTATTACTAATCTCCTATCTGCTATTCCCTATGTAGGAGAGGCCTTGGTACAATGGATTTGAGGCGGATTCTCTGTAGAGAACCCAACACTTAACCGCTTTTTCGCCTTCCACTTCATTCTTCCCTTCGTGATTACTGCTGGTGTCCTAGTACACTTAATTTTCCTTCACGAGACTGGTTCTAACAACCCAGTCGGTTTAAATTCAAACGCCGACAAAATTTCTTTCCATCCATATTTTTCTTACAAAGATGTCCTAGGATTTATACTAATCCTCGCACTACTCATTTCATTAACCCTATACTCCCCTAACCTCCTTGGTGACGCCGAAAATTATATACCTGCTAATCCTCTCGCAACCCCACAACATATTAAACCAGAATGATATTTCCTATTTGCTTACGCTATTCTTCGATCAATTCCCAATAAGTTAGGAGGAGTTCTAGCCCTTTTAGCATCCATTCTTGTGCTCATATTAATTCCTATACTCCATACATCAAAACAACGAACCCTCACTTTCCGTCCTCTTACCCAATTCTTGTTTTGATTACTTGTAGCAGACGTTGCAGTACTAACATGAGTAGGGGGACTACCCGTAGAATACCCATTTGTTGTAATTGGACAAGTGGCTTCATTTATATATTTCGCCATCTTCCTTCTCCTCTCACCCGTCGCAGCTTGGTTGGAGAATAAAATCTTTGAATGATAATGCATTAGTAGCTCAGCGCCAGAGCTTCGGTCTTGTAAACCGGATGTCGAGGGTTAAAATCCCTCCTTCTGCTCAAAGAAAAGGGGCTTTAACCCCTACCCCCAACTCCCAAAGCTGGGATTCTGCTTAAACTATTCTTTGCCGGACGCCGCCCCACCCAAAGATGTACTAAGCAAATAGTACATATATGTATTAACCCCATTAATCTATATTAACCATATTAAGTAATGCTAGCCTACATTAATACAAATTCCACAAAAATTTCATTTAACACATATAGCAAGAACATAAACCTAAGGTAGACATAAACCATTAAAATAAGTATAAATAATAATTATATAGTAATGTTCGATATTGAATTGTCCTATCATAACTCTCACTAGTCTAGATATACCAGGACTCAACAACTCTGCAAATCAGAATCCGATGTAGTAAGAGACCACCATCAGTTGATTTCTAAATGATCACGTTTATTGATGGTCAGGGACAGATATCGTGGGGGTTTCACTTATTGAATTATTCCTGGCATTTGGTTCCTATTTCAGGTCCATTCATTTAATTATCTCCTCATTCGTTCCTTGACGCTTGCATAAGTTAATGGTGGAGTACATCCCCGCGATTACCCACCATGCCGAGCGTTCTTTCTAATGGGCTATTGGCTCTCTTTTCTCTTTTTCCTTTCACTTGACATTTCAGAGTGCATACAGAAATGACATCACAAGGTTGAACATTTCCTTGATCCCAAGGAAAATGTATGAATGTCAAGAGTCATTAACTAAAGAATTGCATAGGTGATATCAAGAGCATAATGGGTGGAAATTTCCCCTGACTTATCACTTAAGTCCCCCTCTAGGCTTTTGGGGGTTAAACCCCCCCTACCCCCCCTTACTCGAGAGATCCTTATTATTCCTGCAAACCCCCCGGAAACAGGAAAGATCCTACTAGTATTTTTTGCCTTTTTGTTTGTTCTATATTATATTATTACAATATTGCAAAT